ATGAAATCCCCGCACAAATTTTTATTCTTATTTCTAATAATTAGAAGAACCTGTATAGTGCTATCTTCCTCAAATTGGCTAATAACTTGAATAGGGTTAGAAATTAACATGTTAGGGTTTATTCCGCTAATGTTACTAAAAGAAACCCCAAACGAGTCAGAAACAATAGTAAAATACCTAGTGCCCCAATCACTAGGATCAACTCTCTTCATTGCTTCAACCGTGGTCTCCGCTTACCTCAACGGCTTACAAACCCTAATACCAATTGCAATATGCTTAAAACTAGGAGCAGCGCCGCTTCATTTTTGATTCCCCCCAGTAATAGCAGGCCTTTCGCTATCGCCAGCTTTTATCCTACTAACATGGCAAAAAATTGCCCCAATGTTTGCTATTAACTCTCTCGACCCAAATCTCGTACCAAGAGTTCTTCCTATCGCACTAATTAGAGCATTATGAGGAGGAATTGGCGGACTAAATCAAACAGATATCCGAACACTACTAACATACTCCTCAATCGCACACACAGGATGAATACTAACCAGCATTATGGGCAATGCTCCAACCCTAATAGCCTATATTCTAATATATATTTTAATTAACATCTCACTCTATACATGTCTTGTTAACAAAAGCACAAAACTCCACAAGCAGCTATTCTCTCTGGAACAACCTTTCAACTCATTCCTGTTAGCTGTAAGAATCCTCTCACTTGCTGGACTACCACCCTTTGCTGGCTTTATGATAAAACTCTTAGTTCTCTACCACACAAAAGCTAGACTACTTATTATTTCAGGTCTGATTCTAGGTGCCATAGTAAGCCTATTTTTTTACTTATCTCTAACCTTCTCCCCACTGATAGAAGTAACGAAAATGCGCTTAACCAAAACCCAAGTAATTTCCAAACCTTTAATTATATTCTTTTTGTCTCAAACTCTGCCACTGTCTTTCTTCCTATTTCTCTTCTAGGTAGGGTAAGCTAACTTACAAGCTGTTGGGCTCATAACCCAAAAATAGATACACTCTCCCTACTAACTCGCTCAATACCCTAACCACCACACGTACAATTGTCAAACCCCTATACCACCCAATAACCTTTTTATCAAAAAAAAAGTTTCTAGGTATATTAAAAATAATTTGACCTAAAGTCCTCTATCTCTCTCACTCCAAAGACCCCTCACGCCACTCGTGAATAACCCCAACAAAAAGCAAAGCCAAAAACACTAACAACACAATATAACCCCCAACCCACACTCAAAACCTCCCAACCACCATCACAGCAGGAAACAATAAAACAATCTCAACATCAAAAACAACAAAAATAACAGCTAACAAAAAAAACCGCAAAGAAAAAGGAACTCGCGAAGACCCAACAGGATCAAACCCACACTCAAAAGGGCTAGATTTCTCTCGACCCACAAAAAAAGATACCCCCAGAAATAAACCAATAAGCAACAAAACAAGCCCTAAAAACACAGACAACAACACCCTCACTACCACTTTTTCCATCTACCCACAAAGGTAATTACCACCATCTAAACCCCCCCCCACTACACAAAAATTATTTATTATTTACCACAAAATATCTTCTAAACTAGATAAAATCAATAAAGTTCTGTACTTTAAACAAAAAGATTTGATTTGCAATCAACCATTGACTCAAAATTCCAGAACTATTCTACTCAAAGGACCTCGGAGAATATTTGCCTTGAAATCAAACAGAAAGTGTTCGACTCACTTATCCTTTTATCAAGTCTTCCACCAAATCGCCAATTAAGTGTTTATTTGCACATTGACTTTTCACGTCAAAAGAGCACAAAGTGCACTTGGCCATCCTAAAACAAACACCCAAAACCTTAAAGACATTGCTAATAGCCCTTCTAAGTTTGATTCTTCTACTAGTTGCCTTTCTGACATTCACAGCATTATCAATCCCCCACGACTTCCCTAGACTAGAAGCCTCGGCAACCGACCCAGAAACAGCCGAGGAAAGACAAAAAACTGCAACCAAGGACTCAGGCGATATACCATCACCCACGACAAACAACAACCACAAACTAGTGGCTAGCCCTGGCCACACAAACATCTCTCAAACTACCCCAAACAACTCTTCTCCACAACCTAAAAAGAATTAATCCAATATTACTACCAGCAAACACCACCCTAGGCTCTAACCCATAAGCATCTTCAAGCGACTAAACCCCCTAAACTCGCCACAAGGCCTTAGAGATTTAAGTTAAAAAAACTCATAGCCTTCAAAGCTTTAATTGATAAAAGTCAATCTCTACAACAAAGCAAGAAACCAAAGGTGTTATGGTTTCGGCCCATAAAGAGGTACAATTTACCCTTGTTTTAAATATTCCATTGAAGTACCAAGTTAGTTATTCCAATTAAACTACATATGGTAGCCCACACGCACTGTGCAACATAGATTAGTTTTAATCACCCTTTTAACAAGCTAAATTAGTCTCTAATCTAGGACTTTATACGGTCCAAGGCTCACCTCACAACACCAATGTTCTATATTATGCTAGCTAGGAAACTAAGCCTTAGAAAACAAGAAAACAGAGGTGACAAAAGTGGTGCCAGCAGTCGCGGTTATACCACTACCTCAAACTAACTCTCACACAATAAAGGACTAGCTACAGGCTTTAAGTTCAACTTTTTATGTAAAAAGTAAATTATAACTAGACCCAAACCAGCCTTATTATACTACAACCCAACAAACCACAACTTCAAAACTCGGATTAGATACCCGACTATTGTGTGGCCCAACAAAAAGAATACTACAAGCGAAAGCTTAAACCTCAAACAATGTGGCGGTGCTTAACTCCTCATCAGGGGATCCTGTGTCTTAATTCGATAATCCACGATAAACCCAAGCTTTTCTTGTGTTTTAGCTTGTGTATGGCCGTTTAAGCTTGCTCAAAAAAGACCCAAAAGGAAGCAATGGAGGTTACTCCCCACAATTCAGGTGACATACAGCTAATGGAAAGCAGATTCATGGGATACAAATAAACACACTATCAGCCCTAAGCCTAAAAACCTTAGCAAAGGAGGACTTGAAAGTAAGGCTTCAATTCACAATACTAGCCTGAACAAGAACTTAAGCGCGCACAAATCGCCCGTCACTCCGGCAGTAAAGTCGGATAAGTCGTAACATAGTAGGGGTAATGGAAATTGCCCCTATCATATCCATGATGGCCGAGATACAGGCATCGAGCTTTTAACTCGATCACAGTCACCGAACTTCAGGATAGCCTTGAGAAGCTGATAAGCATTGGTCTTGTAAACCAAAGACAGGAACTTTCCCCAAGGCTCCTAAGCAAAGTGGCCGAGACGCAGGCAAAAGATTGTAGCTCTTTATACGGATCACTCCCTTTGCATGCTTAGATTAAAACAAAAATTTTAAGATTAAAGAAAACCCCCACACCACACAGTATTTTCTAAAAACTTTTCTACCTAAAACCGCGAGGGCTCCCACTTTGCTAGACCAAGAAAAGCTAACCCCTTGTCCCTTTCGCATCATGGAGAAGCAACACAACCTTAAAACTTTAGACTCCCGAACAACTATGAGCTACTAGACCTTAAAAGCCAATGTTTCACAATTGGTCAGACTAACCTCTAGTAGGAGTAACAAGCCTTTCATATAGTTAGATAGCTGGCTTTTCCTAAAAAGCATCATAGTGCTACTTTATAGAATAACCCCTTACCAAACTCTATAAGTGCCAATCTCCTGAGGACCAGCTCCGGAGAATTTACAAAATACAAGAACTCTTCTCTCGAAACGTAGGCTTAAAATCAGCCACCTAACAACGTTCTAGTTAATCTACACCAAACATAACAACATAAAGTTTGCATTTTACCTTAAGGAAATTTAATGTAAAACTCCACACATTAATAAACAGGCATTTTATTAGTATTACAAACAACTACTTTCAAAAAACTAAAAAAAACAGAACCACAAAGACACTAAACTCACCTGTATAAAGCGAACTCGGCAAATAAGTTCTCTGCCTGTTTACCAAAAACATCGTCTTTTGACCCAGACACATAAAAGATAATGCCTGCCCAGTGAAAACTTAAACGGCCGCGTTAGCGTGAGCGTGCTAAGGTAGCGTAATAAATAGCCTCTCAATTGGAGGCCAGTGAATGGCAAGACTAGGAACACCTGTACCTTATACACCAAAAAAATTTTTCGTCTAAGTGAAAAGACTTAGATAATGAAGGAAGACGAAAAGACCCCGCGGAACTTTACCTTCTCCCGCTCTTCTGCCCAGAAGCACAAAAGACCAAAGGTTTGATTGGGGCAATCTCGGAACCACCAAGCTTCCGATTCTTAACAAAAATGATCCAAAATTTGATAAAGACCAAAAAGAAGTTACCCCGGGGATAACAGCGTAATCCAACTTAAGAGTACACATCGAAAGTTGGGTTTGCGACCTCGATGTTGGCTTAAGGTTATCCACACTAGTGCAACCGCTATGACAGGACAGTCTGTTCGACTATCATACCCTTACACGAGCTGAGTTAAGACCGGCGCAAGCTAGGTTGGTTTCTATCTCCTTTATAAACACCCTTCTTGATTGTACGAAAGGACCCCAAGAGATGCACACAATAGAAGCATTTTATATAAAGCACAAATTCACAGCAATAACCCCAAAAGTTTAGCGAGTTAGTATAAAAATACCATTGACTTAGGATCAATAAATAAGTAATCACTTACTCGCTATTAAATCTTTACACTAAGGGAAGAAGCTGTGCCTTAGCAGTTAGCTGTTACCTAACTTGTAGTGAAAACTCACCTACCCTACCCAGAAAATAGTTTATACAAAACAAAAACTTTGGGAGTTTTAGATTTAGGTTTCTAATTTTCTGAATCAAGCTGCCAACACGAAAAACACACCCCCTTATCAAAGTATTGAACAACTCACTCTATGATCTTCCAGCCCCAGTAAACTTGTCTATCTGATGAAATTTTGGGTCCCTGCTAGGCCTATGTCTTGGCACACAAATCGTCACAGGCCTTTTTCTTGCTATACACTATACACCTAACGTAGACCTTGCTTTTTACTCAGTCTCCCACATTTCACGAGATGTGAACTATGGTTGGCTTATACGCACTATCCATGCAAATGGGGCCTCATTCTTTTTTGTGTGTATTTATCTGCACTCTGGTCGAGGAATGTACTACGGGTCATATTTAGCCAAAGAGACCTGAAACATCGGGGTTATCTTAATATTTTTAACAATAGCAACAGCTTTTTTAGGCTACGTACTCCCATGGGGCCAAATGTCTTTCTGGGGTGCTACTGTAATTACTAACTTGCTATCAGCAATCCCGTATGTTGGGAGAACCTTAGTCTATTGACTATGGGGCGGATTTTCCGTATCCAATGCAACCCTGAATCGATTTTTTGTGCTTCACTTTGTTCTACCGTTCGCCATCATAGCTCTCGCTATTATCCACCTTCTTTTCCTACATGAAACAGGATCCAACAACCCTTTAGGCATTTCCTCAAGTGCTAGACTTATTCCATTCCATGTCTATTATACAGCAAAAGACACCGTTGGTTTCATCGTTCTTCTTGGCCTATTAACGACAATCTGCTGCTTTTTTCCAAATCTATTGACAGACCCCGAGAATTTTATTACAGCAAACCCGCTAAGAACCCCAATCCACATTCAACCAGAGTGATATTTTCTATTTGCTTATGCAATTCTGCGCTCTATTCCTAACAAATTAGGTGGGGTCATTGCCCTTGCAATATCTATCTTAATCTTAGCTTTTATGCCGTTAATTCACGTTAACACCATACGCTCTAACTCTTTCTACCCACTTAACCAAGGCTTATTTTGACTGTTTGTAGGAACCTTTTTAATCTTAACCTGAATCGGGAAGCAACCGGTAGAAGACCCATTTATCTGGGTTGGCCAAACCTTCTCTGCTTTATATTTTATATATTTTATATTGTTGCCAGTGATTACAAAATTATGAGACTTTTTGGTCTTTTCTGATAGGTAAAAACCTACGCTTACGGATAAATAGTTTAAATAAAACATAACACTGAAAATGTTAAAAAGGGTATCGCCCTTTCTCCAACTAGGTTTTCATCCTCATAAAAACATGTTCATATAATGGTTAAAAGAAAAACACAAGAAGGAAAATTAAAAAAACGAAAAACACACGCACAAACACTAATAACCTGTTACCCTGCACAAAATAAGATAGCCTAATCCCCTTACCCAAAGCCTTAAATACACCCTGCCCCCCCATAACCTCTATCCAACCCTGATCTAAATGCAGATGTATAAGCGTGCCACTCTTTAACCCAATACCAGCTACCAACCCACCAGAAATCAGACCCATAAACCACATCCTAGAACAAAACCGTTTAATCTTATTAACAACGCTTGGCTTAACACTCCTTATATTCAAGCTAATGACAATTAAACACACTAACCCTACGAAAGTAACAACCCTAATAACCATTTTTCCAAAACCCCCAACCAAATCAAACCCATTTACAGACACCCAAACTCTCTGCAAAGCTCACCCACCCAAAACCGCCCCAATAGACAAAACCACAATAGAAACCACCATATAACCCCTCTCAACCGAAAAGGAAATTAACGAATTACCAAAACTCTCGCCAAACACCCCCATTAACAGAATTCGCAGACTATACACCAAACTAAGACCTGCACCCACCAACACAACGCCTATCTCCAAAACCCCACTGAACCCGCTAAAAGCTCCTTCCAGAATTAAATCCTTAGAATAAAACCCCCTAAGAAAAGGCATTCCGCATAGAGCGGCACTTCTTAAAACCAAACACCCCCTTCTAAAAGGAAGCAAATAATTAATTCTACCTAAAATACGCCCATCTTGCGTATCTACAGTCGAGTGAATAACCGACCCAGCACACAAAAACAATAAAGCCTTAAAAAGAGCATGAGTAAGCAAATGAAAAACAGCAATAGTCGGATAACCAACTCCCACTGTAAATATTATAAGACCAAGTTGTCTGAGGGTCGACAAAGCAATAATCTTCTTTAAGTCTACCTCAAAGCAAGCCCTCAGTCCAGCCATCAACAAAGTAAGTCCCCCAACTTTTCTTATAAACCACAAGGCTCTCTCCCTCTCGATTAAAGTGCTATAAAATCGAATAACCAAATAAACACCGGCAGTAACTAAAGTAGACGAATGTACCAAAGCTGATACCGGAGTAGGAGCAGCTATCGCCGCTGGTAACCAAGCAGAAAAAGGAATTTGAGCTCTCTTAGTTATAGCCCCAACTATCACTAAAAAACAAATCAACACCCCAAAGTTACCATACAGCCCATACCCGAAACGCCAATCGCCTCAATTTACTAAAAAACAAATTGATAAAATTAACAAAGCATCACCAATACGATTGGCCAACACAGTTAATATTCCAGCGGCTAAAGACTTTTTATTTTGATAGTAGATAACTAGCGCAAAAGACACAATCCCTAAACCATCCCACCCCAAAAGAACTGTAACTAACCTCGGTACAAAAATTAATAAATTTATTGACCCAACAAAACCCATAATTAACAATATAAATCGCCGCATAAACACCTCTCCTTCTATGTAAGACACCCTAAACAAGCATACCGAACTAGAAATTAAACACACAAAACAAGAAAAAATTACCCTGATATAATCCACAATAACGGGTAAAGTCCAATCCCTACCACATAAATAAAAAAACTGCCACTCAAGAATAAAACTCTCTCCCTGATAGACAACCCCACAAAACCCAAATACCCACAAAAAAACCCTAAGAAAAACTAAAAAAATTGAGGATAACAAAGGAGCCCCCAGAAAGTTCAAAATCTTCACCTAGTACTTGGAACACCTACCTTACAAGTAATCTTCAACAAATAACCAAACCTCAGTACTCTATTACTTGCCCACTGACTATCCATCCACTTAATCTAAGCTTTTGTGTCCAGCTTTCTGCTTCCTCACCTATTATTGACAAATTAATTATAAAAATACCACAAACAAACTATAAATAAACTAACTACGGTCAAAAAGTTGAAAGCCAGTGATTAACACGAATGAATTTGAATCATTAAATGGAGTTGACACTCCGCTTTCAACACACAACACTTGTCTTGTAGTATATAACCCAATTACTGTAAACTGCAACTTTACCAAAGCAACAGCCAAGGCATACTCCAGGTATCACGCCGGATGAACGGACTATCCTGATGAGGTAGACTATAGGCCAGCGCCTTGATACTTCTACAAAAAGTAGTATACAAAATACAGTCCGCTTACACCGGACAAAAGGTCCAGGCCCTTTTTGAAGTAAAGTGGCAGAAAAGTGCCTCAGATTTAAGCTCTGATCAGGGAGTAACGCTCCCTTTACTAATCATCCAACACGCAGTCTCTACCTTCACCACATACTTGCTAATCTTACTGGCCGTAGCTTTTTTCACTTTGTTAGAGCGCAAAGCTCTCGGCTACTTTCAAATTCGAAAGGGCCCAAACAAAGTTGGAATTATTGGCATTCCTCAACCCTTAGCTGATGCTCTAAAGCTATTCGTAAAGGAATGAGTTATGCCCCTGTCTTCTAATTTCTTTCCTTTTGTCTTAACCCCCACAATCATGCTTATCTTGGCTCTCAGGTTGTGGCAACTATTCCCTTCTTTCATAACATCTTCCCAAATAACTTTGGGAATACTCTTATTTCTCTGCATCTCCTCGCTAACAGTCTATACAACCCTAATAGCCGGTTGATCCTCAAACTCTAAATATGCCCTACTCGGAGCTATTCGAGCTATGGCCCAAACCATTTCTTACGAAGTCACTATGACTTTAATTATTATTTTTTTCCTTTATTTGGCAATACAGATAGACATAACCTCTATCCGTCTGACCAACTTTTCTACACCAACCGTCATACTATTCTTTCCCCTAGGTGCTATATGAACCGTAGTAATCTTGGCAGAAACGAACCGAGCCCCATTCGACTTCGCCGAAGGCGAATCAGAACTAGTCTCAGGCTTTAACGTCGAATACGGGGGGGCGGGATTTGCCTTTTTATTCATAGCCGAGTACAGCAATATTCTTTTCATAAGACTACTATCGTCATGCCTGCTAACTGGCACCTTAGTAATCTCAATTCCGACAGCAACTCTTTTCTTGTGGGCCCGAGCCACCCTTCCACGCTACCGATATGACCTTCTTATAGCAATAGCTTGAAAAGCTTTTCTGCCCGTAAGTCTGGCAACCATTTCAGCCCTAGTTCCACTTCTGTATCTCTAGGCCATAGACGACATGTTGATAGTATAGCAGTACAATTGCCTTCCAAGCAAAAAGCCCAATTTTGGCCAACATAACAATAGCTTCGCTACATGTAATTACACTTTTAGTTTTATCAACTATATGACTATACTCAGTACTTACAATAACTCTTCCCATACACCCGCTATCACTAGGTATGATAGTTTTACTACTAGCCTTTATCAGCTGCACACTAATCAGAATATCTAGCCCATGATATGCCTACATACTATTTTTTATTTTTATTGGTGGAATACTAGTGATATTTGCCTACATTGCATCACTCTCACCCAACACAACATTTTCCCTAAATAGCCAACTAATACCCCTTATTCTAACCAGCCTTACTTTGACATTCTCTAAGGAACTTAGATTCATCCCAAACTATCAAACCAACTCAAGCCTTGAATTAAGAGTTAACAATCTAACTCAAACCCTTAGATCTTTGTACACGCAAAATGGGACCACATGTGTAATTCTTCTGGCTTGTATACTTTTATTTACTATGGTGGCAAGAGTAAAGCTTTGCAAGCCTAAAAGTGGGGCATTACGCCCATATCACTAAAAACAACTTTTTATACTCAACTGAATAAGGTTATGTTAAACCTTATTAACACAAGGCTATCAGCCTAACACCCCTTACCCCCAGCCTCAACACCAACACAAAACACACAACATAGTTAATAAACTCTTCTATTATAATCCCACTACGCACCCACATCGGACACTGGCCATGCTGTGTAACAGAATATACATACCAAGAATACAGCCCCCTTAAAAAAGTTATAACTCCTGTCAAAAAAGCAAATACCGTAGAATACCTTAAAACAGAAATCCCCAACATTAACTCGCCTCACAGATTTAAAGAAGGTGGGGCAGCCATGTTAATGGCACACATCAAAAACCAACACAAAGCAACACCAGGAATAATCACCAACCCCCCCTTAATAAGATACAAACTCCGAGTACTATAAACCTTATAGGTTTCACTCGCTAAAAAAAACATCCCAGAAGAACACAACCCATGAGCAAGCATTATCACTAAACACCCCAACCACCCTCAATCAGTATTCGAATACACCCCACCAAGAACCAAACTTATGTGACCTACAGAAGAATAAGCCACCAAAGCTTTTACATCATTCTGAGCAAAACAAACTATTCTAGCAACAACCCCACCACCTAGACCCAAGCAAAAAATCACCGAAACAACCAAAGACCTACACAACCCAAGAGAACAAAAAAATCGAACCAACCCATACCCACCTAACTTTAACAAAACACCAGCCAAAATCATAGACCCAGCCACCGGCGCCTCTACATGGGCTTTCGGTAACCACAAGTGAAACCCATAAATAGGCAACTTCACCAAAAAAGCCAACGAAGCACAGACAGCTACCAGTCAACTCCACCCCACCCTAAAATACCTAAAACCCCAAAAAACAGATCCCTCCCTTCTCAACACTAAAAGAATTAAAACCAATAAAGGAAGAGAAGCACTAACAGTATATAGAATTATATATTTTCCTGCCTGTAATCGCTCAGGTTGATACCCTCACCCTAAAATAATTAGCAAAATTGGAATAAGCCTAAACTCAAACAAAATATAAAAACTAAACAAAGATCCAACACTAAAACAAAAGACAAGAACCAGAGTTAATACCAACACCCTAAAGACAAACATCACACCCCTATTCCCCCCTTTTTCCACATCCCGTACCCTAGCTAACACCCTAAGACCGGAAACCAAGACAGTTAAAGACACGAGACCAAAAGAAAAATTATCAACAACCAACAATTCTCCCCAACACCCAACTAGTCTTAACGGACTAAACCACAACTCCAAACTCACCAAAAACATAATAACACAAGCCCAGACAAAACCCCATCAAAACACCCTCAACCCCAAAAAACAAACTATTCTCACAAAACCCCCCACAATAAACAAACTAAAAATGCCCTAAAACCAGACCCCTCACGTAATCACTCCCAGTTCTACGAACCAAAGAAACCAACAACCTCAACCCCAACGCCGCTTCACACACCCCAAAACTTAAAAAGATCAAACAAACCCTTCTAAGTCCGCCCAAATGATAAACAACACCAAAAATTATAGTATAAACACCTAAAGTCAACACCTCTATACTCAACAAGACCCCAAAAAGCCTTTTCCGCTGAGACATCAAACACACCCTTCCCACCATAACCCCAATAACCCCAACACCCACAACCGGAAATAATCACATTTTTACTTATTTACTCGACCTAAACTTTTTAAGCCTGCGCAACCTTTTACTTACCCCAATCTTATACTCCCCACTACACCCTCATCAAAGAATCACCCCAAACAAAACAAAACATACCAAAAAAACTATAAAGACCAAAACTCAAGACATAGGACTCAACTGAGGCATGAAAGAATGCCATACAGGCAACATGAACTCGACAAGTTCAGGTTATGGTTTAACTAATTCTTTCAATACTAATGACTACCACCCATTGGATGATCTGAAGAATAAAGTCCAACCAATAAAACAAAAACATAAGCCTGTAAAAATCTCACAGCAAATTCAAAAATCACATACCCCAACATTACTACACCACCTACGAGTCTTCCAAAAATAGACACCCTATAAAAAAACTCTACCACATACTCGCCAATAACATGCAATATAAGATGACCCATAGTAATGTTAGCAGCCAGTCGAACACCCAAAGTAATTGGACGAATCAAAACTCTAACCCTTTCAATTAAAACAAGCAAAGGGATTAACCCAACTGGTCTACCACTTGGCACCAACTGACCAGCACTCCGATCTCAAGAGTAAGCCCAACCCCTAAAAATAAGACAAAACCAAACTGTCATAGCCAAAACAAAAGTTAAAGACAACTGCCTAGTCGGACTAAAAACATCAGGTACCATTCCAGAAATATTAATGATAAAAATCACCCTAAACAATGAAACTTGACCCAAAACAAATCCACCAAAGAACTTACCAGAACAGCTCTTCACCAACCCTGAAACCAACTCAAACAATAAACAAAAAACAACCCTCACACCAGAACCCCCCACCCAAACCTGAACCAAACAAACTAACAACCCAACAAACCCAGTCAATCAAACGAGCCCCCACACACTAAAATTAGAGTACACCCCAGCATCCAAAGACGAAAAAATATCCATTAACATCTACTTACCTACGAACCCCATCAATACACACACAAATATAAAAAAATCCAAACAACATCAACAAAATGCCAATATCAAGCAGCTGCCTCAAAACCAAAGTGGTGAGACACGGAAAAATGGTACAAATAACACCGGATTAGGCAAACAACCAAAAAAGTTCTACCAATCAACACGTGTAACCCGTGAAAACCAGTCATAACAAAAAAAGTAGACCCATACACTCTATCAGCAATTCTAAAAGAAGCCTCTTTGTATTCCCCCCACTGAAGAACAGTAAAATATACCCCCAAAAACACAGTCAAACCTAAACCATACAAAGCTTCCTCACGATTCCCAACCATTAACCCATGATGAGCCCAAGTAACACTTACCCCAGAGCCTAACAATACAGCTGTGTTTAAAAGCGGCACCTTAAATGGATTTAATGGTATAATCCCCACAGGCGGCCACACACAACCCAACTCTACCGTTGGAACAAGTCTTCTATGAAAAAACCCCCAAAAAAAAGCAAAAAAAAAGCATACCTCAGAAAAAATAAACAAAACCATCCCTCAGCGTAAATTTATACTAACTCATCTGGTATGATACCCTTGATAAGTACCCTCACGAACCACATCTCGCCATCACTGGACCATTGTCAAAACAATCACCACAACCCCAAGCATTATCAAAGAGACCCCCTTTCCATGAAACCACCTTACTAACCCAACCGTCAAAAATAATGCCCCCCCTGCCGCAGTAAAAGGTCACGGACTAAACTCTACCAAGTGAAAAGGATTACGTAACATTAAACTCCTCAACTAACTAAACTACCTGAATAAAAAAACTTTCGCCATCTGACTATTAGAGTGAAAAGACGCAGGAAAATTGGCATCCTGCCACTCAAAAGACCTACTCAACGCTCTACCCCACACAACAGATCGCTGAGAAACAAAAGACTCTAACAACATAAACATAAACAATAGCACAGATACAAAAGAGATTAAAGAACCCCAAGAAGACACCACATTCCATTTCGCAAATCTATCCGGATAATCTGAATACCGACGAGGTATACCTGCTAACCCTAAAAAATGCTGAGGAAAAAAGGTTAAATTAACCCCAACAAACATCAACACAAAATGAACCTTTCTTCAAACAGCATGAAAGGTCACCCCAGAGATCAAAGGATACCAATACCTAAAAGCCCTAAACAAAGCAAAAACAGCCCCCATTCTCAATACATAGTGAAAATGGGCCACTACATAATAAGTATCGTGTAACACAATATCTAAAGAAGAATTAGACAACACAATACCCGTCAACCCACCTACGGTAAACAAAAAAATAAACCCAAGAGCCCACAAGATAGGTGGCTCAGTTTTATTTACAAACCCATGAATAGTTGCTAACCATCTAAACACCTTAATCCCAGTCGGAACAGCAATGATTATCGTGGCAGCTGTAAAATAAGCTCGAGTATCCACATCTATCCCAACAGTAAACATATGATGAGCCCAAACGATAAATCCCAAAACCCCAATAGAAACAATAGCATAAACCATACCCAAATAACCAAAAACTTGCTTCTTACCAGCATAATGTATAACAATATGCGAAATCATCCCAAAACCAGGTAAAATCAAAATATACACTTCAGGGTGCCCAAAAAACCAAAATAAGTGCATATACAAAATAGGGTCCCCCCCGCCTGTTGGATCAAAAAAAGATGTATTTAAATTACGATCTGTAAGCAGCATTGTAATAGCCCCAGCTAAAACAGGCAAAGCCGCAACCAATAAAATTGCTGTCACCGTTACAGCCCACACAAACAAAGGAATACGTTCAGCAACTAGCCCGGGAGAGCGCATATTCCCCACAGTAGAGATAAAATTAATAGCACCCAAAATAGAAGAAGCACCAGCAAGATGTAAGGAAAAAATAGCTAAATCAACCGAAGCCCCCGAATGAGCAACATTCCCAGACAGCGGAGGATAAACTGTCCAACCAGTCCCAACACCCCTCTCAACCAGAGAAGACCTTAACAACAAAAAAAGAGCCGGTACAAGCAACCAAAACCTTAAATTATTAAGACGTGGAAAAGCCATATCAGGAGCCCCAATCATCAGGGGAATAAGCCAATTACCAAAACCCCCAATTATTATAGGCATTACCAAGAAAAAAATTATTATAAAGGCATGAGCTGTTACAATCACATTGTACAACTGATCATCCCCCAGCAATCTCCCTGGTTGACCCAACTCTGCTCGAATCAAAAGACTCAAAGCTAAACCAACCAAACCAGACCACAAAGCCAACAGTAAATATAAAGTCCCAATATCCTTATGATTCGTAGAACACAATCACCGCAAATGCAACTAATCTACCAACCAAGAATAAAACACCTCCGGAGAAACTCTCTCCAACCCAACAGGTATAAAAGAATGATTTACACCACAGATCTCCCTACACTGCCCAAACATCACCCCAGATGCCATTAAATGCACCCCCAACTGGTTAATCCGACCAGGAACAGCATCAACTTTCACCCCAATTGAAGGAAGAGCCCAAGCATGAATAACATCAGCAGACCTAACAAGAATTCGCCCGTCAACACCATAAGGAAACACACATCGATTATCCACCTCCAACAAACGATAACCCCCCCTAATCGTATCTGCACTCCCAACCATGTAAGAATCAAAGCTAACCGCCTTACCCCCATCCCTGTACTCATATTCCCAATATCATTGATGCCCAATCGCTTTCAACCTAACTACAGGCCCCCCAACTTCATCCAATAAATATAATAGCCGAACAGAAGGAATAGCTAAAATTAACAGCAACAACCCAGGAACCACGGTTCAAGCCGCTTCAAGCGCTTGAGCTTCCATAACAAACCGAGAAGATAAATTTCTTTTTAACAGACAAATCATTATATAACCAACAAAAGATGAAACCAAAACAAGAACAAACATAGCATGATCATGAAAAAACCTTAACTCAAAACCCAAACCGCTAAACCTATCCTGAAACCCCAACTGACCTCAAAAGCTCATCCTTCGCCTACAAAACGCTCTATCGCCCACAATCAATCTTCTTATCCCCATCAAATATAAGCCCTAACCAAACTACTCAAATTCCCCAAAACTAACGAAAAGACACCCTTATCTATAGAACCACAATCTATTGTTTTATTTAAACTATTCGTCACGAAGCCACATAGACTCAAACTCTTTCAAGGTTTCTTTCCCCCCCCCATTATAAAAATTTAATTTACAGCTTTTTTAAAAATCACCAGTAAATAACAAAACAGCGAAAAACAAAAAACACCAACCAACAATTACCACAACCCAAACCTAAAAGAGAAGTAGCCGAGCTAATATGTGGCTTCTAACCATATAAAGAGAGGTTTAACTCCTTCCACTTCTCTGTATCCACCCATCCACTA